GGAAAATGGCCCGAATAAATCCAACGAGTTATTAACAATCCTGTTAGACATAAAAAAGTAGCTATCATCCCCTTTTCTGAGGAATAATATGGTTTTCTAATTTGATTGCCCAATAAGCTTATCAAATGAATTGTAATTACAATTGAAACAATAGAAAAGGAAATATGAGTTAATATATGCTCTAAAGTTGAAAATATCATAAAAATGAAAAAACGGGGGATCCCCCCGTATTAATTAAGAAATAGAAATTGGGAATTTAATTTAATTTTATTATAGGATCTATTTGATATCTTTTAGAAGATGGCATGCCGCCACTCGGACTCGAACCGAGATGCTCTAGCACTGCTTCCTAAGAGCAGCGTGTCTACCGATTTCACCATAGCGGCTTGCTCGAACTCATAATAACCTATTTATATTCAATCGTCGAGATTGAACAAGTCAATTCACTCAAATAAGTTTTTTTTAGTAAAAAAAAAAAGAGTTCAAAAAAGTCAATTTAAAGGTTCAGTAGTTTCTTTAAGGTGTCTGGTTTTAGGGCTTTGACGTAGTTTAGCCGATTCTAAAATACGACTCTTGCAACGATAGAATTCTTCGATAGACTAAAAAACTTTTTTCTTTTATTGTCATTATTTCTGGTTTATCTTATTTAATAAATTCAATTTGAAACACAAACTCAATTTTATCAATGAATCTAAAATATGTCTATTTTGTATTACTCCAAATTGCCACTTGTACATATAATAATATCTCAACAATTAAGTTCTTTTATTGATTATTCATTGGGCTGAAAATTGATATGGAAAATACATTAAATATAGTAATATAATAAATTAAGAAGTCAGAAAGTTATCCAAAAATCTTTAACACGGAATGGATTAGTTTGAACAATTAATTAATTTGAACTAAAAATATTCTATATACCCTTCCTGATAAATATAAAATTTTTTCATTATTTATTCTTTTAAAGGTCGATGGGGAAAAGAAGACTCCCCACCACCAAAATCTGAATGAAAATATACTAAAAAATTCAAATAAAAAATCTTATATATATTTATTTTATTTTATAATTTAGAAAGAAGAATACTTCTTCTTTTTATAAGATTAAGAGTCTATTTCATATTGATTAGAATAGGAACTGCCAATTGTTAATTTTATATTAACTTTAATATTAAAATATTAACTTTAATATAAAATTAACAAATTACTGAGATATTAATGATATTAATTACTGATCCAATTTTTTTAGTCAAATCCATTCCAAATTATTCCAATATTTTAGGACTTATTTGTTTGTCGTACAAAAAAACTTTTTGAATTCCCGGTAGAAAGAGATTTCCCTAATGACAAAGCTTTTAATGCCGCCCAATATCCTTTCCTTTTCCAAATATTTTTACGAATACGCTTTTTTGATATCGAAGTACGTTTTTTTGGAACTGCCATTTAAAAAAGAAGAAGTTAGTCATTGTTATAGTTGGATGTGAAAGACATCTGTTGTTCAAAACGAATTATTATTTCTTATCTTATATTCATTATCTATTTTTTTTTATAAAAGATTCTCTTCATAGAAATCTAGATACGTCAAAGATCCGTGAAAATAAAAAATGACTCGAAATAACAAAATTTTGATTCCATACACTATTTGTAAAACCAAAAATTTTTGGTTTTGAACTCTTAGTTCTCATTGTTTATATCTCATCTGCTATGGGATAGAAATCAAAAGAAATAAAGAACCTAAAATACCTTTATTTTAGTCATTCTATATTTTATTTACATGTAATAAAATACCTTGTAAACTTTTGCCTAATAAATTGAGTCTTTTTTTAGTAAAACTTGAAAAAAAAAATACACCTAAACTTTAAAACTCGAATGAGACTAGTAAAAAATCTGTTAAAGGGTATGTAGTTTGATAAAAAAGGATCTCAGTCATTTTTTATCCTTGCTCGATAAAAAGTGCATTTTAGAGCTATAATCTTATAAACTTTCCAAATATTCCTAATAAATTGTTTTGATTGAAATGGAAAACAATAAATCCCATAATGAATTAGTTAATGAGTTTAAATAAACTAACTAAAATCAAGAGGTTTTATTTCATTAGACCAACGACCTTAGTTAATCCTCTAATTCATATTAGCATCAAGTACTCTTTTTAGCCTAAAATTTTATCCTTGCTCTATGAATATTAATAATATTTTTTATTTTCCTACTTTCCTATTATAAGTATTCGTTTTTATATGTCACTTGGTTATATCATTTGACCAATTGTAACTTCTTGTTTTGCATATTTGAACAATTTTGAAAAGACTCAGAATAAATACTAATATAAATATAAATTATTAAATAAGTTAGTGCATATCTTTATTTTTTATTTACTTTTTCGAAAGAGCTAAGATCCGGTGAATCGGAAACAATTAATTAAGAAAAAAAACTTTTTTTATGGAACAGACATATCAATATGCGTGGATAATACCTTTTCTTCCACTTCCAGTTCCTATGTTAATAG